ATATATATAATATAAAATGAAAAAATATATATAATATAAAGAATAATCTATAAAAAAAAGAACGTTTTTTAAGAATAAAGTGTAGAAGGTTTTTTTCAAGCCTTTTTTTGTCTAATGGAACCTAATTAAGTATCCCTTTTCGATTTAGGAGAGATGGCTGAGCGGATTAAAGCGTTGGATTGCTAATCCATTGTACGAGTTAATCGTACCGAGGGTTCGAATCCCTCTCTTTCCCTTTCTCCTTTTGATGATGTGTAATAGATAAAATCCTAATAAAATTCGAGCATTTCCACTAATTAAATAAAGCAATAAAAAACCTTTCTTTTTTATTCTTCACGTCCCGGATTACGTCCTGGATCATTAGATAGGAATCCAAATATGAAGAGAGAAACAAAGAATATAACTACAGTGTATACAAAAAGTTTGAGAGTAAGCATTACACAATCTCCAAGATCTTACTTTTTTTTTTCAAAAAAAAAAAGAGAATAGATTCTCTATTTTTATACCAAATATCTAATTTTGATACCAAAAAATCAAGTGATTTATTTTTTTCTAGTTTTTCTAGAAAAAAAAATAAAAAAAAGGTTTCAGAAAGTCATTTCTAATAAGATAATAGTCGAGTTTTTCATATGGAAACAGATTTGCATACCAACATCTAGCTATTTTTTGTGAACTCGAATTGGGTTCTTTCATTTAGGGAAAAGAGGATAAAATTGAGGAAATATAATGATCCAGATTTAGTATGGCTACCAAAAAAATTCAATGTTTGAATTGAGAGTTCGTTCATATGTCAATATTTTTTTGATCTTTTGAATTGTTGGAAGAATCAAAATCATGAATTTTTCTAAGATAGTATTAAGAATTTCATCGAAAACTTACAGCTGCTTGCCAAACAAAGGCTAAGAGAAGAAAGAAAAGAGGTATTACGGGCATAACATCTACGATTGGATTCAAAAAAGCGTAGGCCTCCGGCAATTTGGCGACTAAAAAGGTGCTTGAAAAAAGGGCAGAATTCAAACAAATACAGATCAAATTAAATATATTAAGCATAACAAAAATTGGTGTTCGTGTGGATAATTTCATTTTGATTGAGTTATTAATATATTTTTAATATAAGTATTTTTTATATAAGGAAAAATAGTCTAAAAAGACTTTGTTGAACTTACTCAATCAAAAATCCTTTAATTCTCTTAATGAGAATTAAAGAAATAATATTTTCATACAATATCTTAATTGAATTCTATGTAATGATCAATAAAGTCAGTTTGATTTGCTATCTACACGTGTCAAAACTCTAGTACCAATATAATCTATAATTTCATTTGGGCTTAAATTGAATTGACGAACAACCAATAGCAATATTACTCTTTTAGTAGTCTTGAATAAAAATCGAAATGGGGCGTAGCCAAGCGGTAAGGCAACGGGTTTTGGTCCCGCTATTCGGAGGTTCGAATCCTTCCGTCCCAGAGTACAGTCATTCCGGAATCAATCTTCTATTGCCTTTGTCCACCACCCTTCTCTTTCTGTTTAAAAATCCAATATTTTTTAAGAAGAAAATATTGAAATGAAAAGAAGAATTAACTCATTTTTCAAAATTTCAACCGAATAAAAAAATCTATTTGCTTTTTTTATTTGTGTGTGATGCAGGTTAAGTAAGGTAGAACCGTGGATTCTAAGAGTTTTAATAAAAAAAAATGAATATTTCTATTCAAATTTATATTTTACATATATACAATCGAATATGGAATTCATTTGAATTCTGACTGAACCTTTTACGCGTAAATTCACTATTCCATTCATAGATAAAGAAAAAGTATAGATTACGATATACTGACTGAGCTATGACTATTCATGATTCCCAAATTGAATCGATTACACAAACTAGAGGAATGCTGTGGTAAAACTGCGTTTAAAATGATGCGGTAAAAAGCAACGTGCGACTTGAATTGAAGGACATGATCCGCAGTGGATTTTTTGATCCGCCACTTTTTATATAGGAATATAGGATAGGTGCTCTTGGCTCGACATTTTTTGTTCCATTTTACTAGAGTCCTACACCTTTTTTGAATAGAAAAAAGAGTACAGGGTGGGGCTCGAGGAGAATAGAAAGTTTTTATTCCTTTCGCAGACGTAAGGATCTAGGGTTAGTGCGAATCAATAAGTTGGAACAACCTCGTAAGTCTTTTGATTTTTATATTGAAAAAAGGGCCTTTCAAGCAATTTTACAATGGAAAAGGAAATTTTCTAAAAATTGTCAAATTCTTTGAATCAAAAGTATATCATGCGTGAATCAAGCGTTTGGATTATTCTTTATATAGAAAGTAGAAAGAAATAATAAAAAAAAAAAGGCGCTCAACCAACAAGAACAGTTCATTATATTTCAAGGAAGGCAGGGCTTTTTACGGAATTAAGTCTTAATAAAACGAAATTGAATTAATGAAATAGAAAAAAGAGGATGTGAAAAACTCATATATAGGTTGGTATCAAATTTTATCTACTCTTTTCTTTCCTCCCCGTTCGCTTCCATTATATTTTTTTATTTATTTTTATTTATTAGAATTTCTATTTATTATTTAGTATTTTTCCTAAGGTACGAATACTAAAAAAAGACCCTTCTAACAACTACTCCGTTTTATAATCATAAACCCATTTATGAAAATAATTTTGAATCTATAGAAATTCTAATTTTTGTATAAATACAAAATTTTACTGTATAGAATAGAAACTAATACTGTTCTAGATATAGATAGAAAAAATATATGAATTCTGAATAAAATATATTAAATATATATATAAAATAAAGTATTCAATTATTCATTATTAAGAAAAAATTAAAGGCAAAAAAAAATGGGTCTAAAAAAGTATAAAAAGATTTGAGATTACCCTGCCGGGCTTTGTTTTCATTCATTGTATGAACTAACAAGGGCAAGGAGTTAAGCTTTTTTATTATTTTTTTTTCTATTCTTTTCGCTATATGAAAAATTCACCGTCATATTGACAACAGTGTATCGACCAAATATAATTCTCTCATAGATAAATAGATCTATTTATCCCTGATGCACACATTACTGGATTTTTTTCTTTATTCTGGTTGTATCTACATATTTGCAGTACTTTCTTTGTTTGTTTTTTGGGGTTGCTAACTCAACGGTAGAGTACTCGGCTTTTAAGTGCGACTAGCATCTTTTACACATTTGTATGAAGAAAAGGATTCGTCCAGATCCGCGGTAGAGTTTGTAAGACCACGACTGATCCTGAAAGGAATGAATGGAAAAAATAGCATGTCGTATGAAGGGAGAATTCAGATAACATTTTTTTCTTTCCTGATCGGTACAACCTTGTTTCGGTGTCGAAAAAAAAAAAAAGAATTCCACTTTTGGTCAAGTGAATAAATATAAATGGATGGATAAAAAAACCAGTTTTACTGATTCCAGAAAAAAAAGAAACGAGCTTCCATTCGTAATTTGAAAAATTACCCGATCTAATTAAATGTTAAAAATAGATTAGTGCCTAATACGGGTATGGGAAGAGATTTTTTTCTTGCGTGTTATTATCAATTTTTTCATGAGTCCTAATTATTTTTTTCCCTAGTCCGTTTGGGTTAGGTTGGAGCTGGATGTGTAAAAGAAGCAGTAGATTGATAAAAAAATATATATATTTCCAAAATCAAAAGAGCGATTAGGTTAAAAAAATAAAGGATTTCTAATCATCTTGTTTTGTTATTCTATAATATAATGAACAGAAACCTATTAAAGATAGAGAATCCGGTTAGCAGTCTACCTGTTTATGAGGTATCTATTGTTTTTGTAATCTAATACCTTAGTGTGACTGTATCGCACTATGTATCATTTCAGAACTCAAGAAAATAAAGACTTTACTTTTAGTTCAAATTGAATTTCAATCCAAATGGAGAAATTTCAGGGATATTTAGAGTTCGATGGGGCTCGGCAACAGAGTTTTCTATATCCACTTTTTTTTCGGGAGTATATTTATGTACTTGCTTATGATCATGGTTTAAATAGATTAAATAGAAATCGCTCTATTTTCTTGGAAAATGCGGATGCGGATTATGACAAAAAATATAGTTCACTAATTGTGAAACGTTTAATTTTGCGAATGTATGAACAAAATCGTTTGAGTATTCCCACTACGGATTTGCACAAAAATCCCTTTTTAGGGCATACCAATCATTTGTATTATCAAATGATATCTGTTTTATTTGCAGTGATTGTAGAAATTCCATTTTCCCTAAGATTAGGGTCCTCTTTCGAAGGAAAACAATTAAAAAAATCTTATAATTTACAATCAATTCATTCAATATTTCCCTTTTTAGAAGACAAATTCTCACATTTTAATTATGTATTAGATGTACTAATACCTTACCCGATCCATCTAGAAATCTTGGTTCAAACCCTACGTTACCGGGTAAAAGATGCCTCTTCGTTGCATTTTTTTCGGCTCTGTCTATACGAGTATTGCAATTGGAAGAATTTTGATATAAAAAAAAAATTAATTTGGAATCCAAGATTTTTCTTGTTCTTATATAATTCTCATGTATGTGAATACGAATCCATCTTTTTTTTTCTACGCAAGCGGTCTTCTCATTTACGATCGACAGCTTATGAAGTCCTTTTTGAGAGAATTTTATTCTATGCAAAAATACAACATTTTTTAAAAGTCTTTGTTAATAATTTTCCAGCGATTCTAGGGTTGCTCAAGGATCCTTTCCTACATTATGTTAGATATCACGGAAAAAGTATTCTGGCAACAAAAGATACGCCGCTTCTGATGAATAAATGGAAATTTTATTTTGTTAATTTATGGCAATTTTATTTTTCCGTATGGTTTCAATCGCAAAAGATCCATATAAATCAATTATCTAAAGATAATTTAGAGTTTCTGGGTTATCTGTCAAGTTTGCGATTAAATCCTTTAGTGGTACGTAGTCAAATGCTAGAAAACTCGTTTCTAATAGATAATATTAGAATCAAATTGGATAA